AAGCACCTGTTGCGAGCAAGTATGACCAGAACCTTCTTTTCTTCCCATGATGTGTTCTATCAGCGAGTGTTCTAACGGCGAAAGAGAAGCGGAACTGTCCTTTTTAGTCTAAAGATGTACGCTTAACGCGAAAGAGTTCAGGAGGCTAGACGGTAGCTAGCTTGACTCTATTCTCCCCCAGAAGCTTTGTGATAGGAGAATCTTCGTATTTCCACTGGATGGATCGATGGGATGGATAGAGTGAGTGCCCTTCTCCTCTCTTGCTTGTCCGAAGACTGGTCTCCAATCCACTGACTAGCGGGATAGTTTGGAGGAAAGAATCGCTATGAATTAGAAGACAGTACCACCCTTCACTCGAGTAGGAGAAAAATCTGCCCACTAAAACCGGTCTTCAGAAGAAGAGCTTCACCGGGCTAAACTCCTTCTTCCTCCCTCCCTTTTCTAAATAGCAGAGTTATCAGACGGGGGAACAGCTTCTCATTCCCACCCTGGTAGTACGAAAAAGCCCTGGTTTAAAGCTAAAGGCGGTTGAGACTTTGAAAGTTTGAAAGATAGAGCTTCAATCTGTCTTCAAGGTAGAGGCAGCCCTTTAGATACTTCGGTTTACTTCACTAAGGAACCTAGCTCCCTTACTCTTTCCCTAACAAACAGGCCAGGCCTTTCTTTTGGGACTGGATCACCATCCACCCTTACGATGACACTCCTTTGACCGGTAACTTCTTTGTTTGCGGTTGCAACTGAGATTGGTTCTTCTTCTTTTGCAGAGTGGAAGTGGACTGAGTCTCCGTCTCGAATGCTCGAATGTCCAGCTTCCCACCTTTTTGTAGAGTTGCCTTGGGACTCTACTTTAATAGAATAGGCTTATAGCCTCCACCAATACCAGTCCGTCTACCTGTTCAATCTGCTTTCTTCCTTATGTCTTCCCGACCCTGACCCTGCTGTGCTGTACCTGGTAAGATCTTAACCTATGCCCTCTGCTGCGCCATTGATGAATGGATTTCTTCGTTTTACTGATACTAAGGTAGGTGCTTACCACGGGTAGGTTCATCAATCAAATCTCGACGAAAGAGCTTGTATGTAAAGAAAAGCTCAAATTGTCCTTCGGTTTACTTCCCTTCAGTTAGCTATAAAGTCCCATTGGTGCAGCTCATCAGCTTGCGTGAAAAGAAAAAAAAAGAAGAACGCACGTCTTCAAAGCGACAACAGGCTTCAGATTCACCAGGAGTTTAAGTTACCTTCTCCATTTGATTTAGGGAAAGTATGCTCCTGGCTTGCCACCCGAAGAAGGGAATTCGGCAATCGTCACTACCGCTACGCCCCTCGAGTTGGCTTTTTAGGTTAAGAAGATTGAATGTCAGATTGATTGAATTGTCCACTTGCACCAGACACCCTATCCTGCTGTTTGAAGCTCTCTTCCCATGGGGGAAGAGGAATAAGGCATTGGCTGTTGAACCGAGTTCTTGTCCGAAGAATAGCGCATTGATAGGTTCTATTAAGAGAATAGCCTATGTTCTCCGGGTGAGAGAAGGAGGGAAAGAGAAAGAGAAAGCCCTTGTTTCCCGCCCTTAAGCACGAAGGTAACTTAAAATCCTATTCTCGATCAGACAGCTCAGACAGTCTCGAATTTCCATTTTCAGATGGATGGTTGGTACACATATAGATCCACTTGGGTATACCGTCTCGGTACAGAGTGAAATTCACTACCAGCTTTCATACCAAGGAGCCTTCTCCCGTCTAACTTCCTTACTCTTTCACTATTCATACGCACCTGCATCCGCAGCTAATTCTTAAAAGTAGTTGCTGAGTTTCGTTTCCTTATTTTATACGCATACGCACGAGGCTAGAGGTTGAGTTCTACACCGATCCCTTCAATTTGAATGAGTGGCTCTTTATGCTTTATATAATAAGGATTCTTATCGCCCTGAGGCGGACCCCGCTTTAAAGGATGCTCTTTGAGGTATTTAAGAATAGCAATGTTAGGGGAAAGTAATTCATTGATGGAGCCGACTTTCTTGATGATAGGACTAGCCGTTCTCTTAGTTCAATCCCGTCTTATCTGCTGAGCCTAGCGAAGTTGCCTGTGTGAGGCATAAAAATTTCCTTCCGATCCCTGGACTCTTTCTTTCGTAAAGCTTGGCTTTGGAGCGTATACCAGAGTGAATCTAAGCATTCCTTTATGTTTTTGTTGTACCGCCTAGCTCTTTCTATTGATGACTACTCAAGTCAGGACTAGCGTTCGCACATCTCTTTTGAGAGGCTAAGATGTTTGTACCAGTACCTTTTCACTCTTAGCTTAGGGACTTAGGAAAAACATATTGGTTCTTCTAGGCGTACTACCGAAAACAGTAGCATAAGGGATCCTCCCATAGCCATAGTTGGACTGCTTGCTAACGCGGACTGCTAAACCGAAGCTTAAAAGCTGTAGTAGAAAAGCCTTTCTCAATTCAACCGATTCTCGTTCTCGAAAAACCAATCGTCCAATGTTGTTAGCCAGTGTACATGAAAAGAGGCTGGAACATCACTTGATGAAAGGGTTGATCAAGAGACCGAAGCCAGTGAGTTTGCGTACTCGAGTGAGGGTACCTTGGTGAAGAGTACTTAGCTTTGTAAAGAGCATCTTCTTAAGCAAAGTGTTGAGTCCACCGGCCTGGATGCAGCTCTTTTGCCTTATGCCTTAGGAAAGAGAGATGCTAGCTCTTCTTGTCTTCCAGTGGGTAAGCACTTCTCTTCTTGGCCTTGGGAGAGTTAGGTAACTTCAGGGTTCCCAATATGGCTGGCAGCTAGAAAGCTTATTAAGAAAGTGTGGCGTCGTCTAAGCCACTATGGTAGGCAAGAGTTTCAGGGAGGATCCCATGTGGGTATATAAAAGAATTGGATATAGCGCATTTTCGAATAAGTAAAGACTCATCGCGGGGTCGATCACAACCAAGAAGAATAGTCGGAAAAGGATTTTAAGTTACCTTCAGCCCTTCCTCAAATCCAAAAAGTGGAGTTCAGAACGAGAAAAGCTGACAGACGAACTGGGAATCATAGAATTCGAAGTTGATAGGATAGGTTCCCTCGGGTCTCTGTAGCATTCCTTTTCTTCACCCTTGGATCTCATTCTTAGTCTTCAAGCTCAACTACTCTTCCCACCTCTCCTTACTCGATAAAAGAAATGCTATAAAGCTCTCCGAAAGGGAAAGCTTATGCCTCTCACTTTATGCTTTTAGGAAGACGTCGCGGTTACACCTTCCTGCTGACCAGTCGGAGATTGTAGTTATGAGAATAGATCACACGATCCCACGCACTCTCACTCTTTCCAACTGGAAGATGGGCTCGGAGGGGAGCTCAATGTGGACGAAGTAGATTCACTACCTCCAGAAACTTCACTATCTACCTACCTGCTGGTTGCTAAACTTTAGGTCTCTTACCAGAGAAAGGAATCTCTGATTGAGCGCATCCCTCGAATTTGTCAATTTCTTCTCGAATAAGGAGAGGAGGCTTGAAGTAACCTTTCAAAATCAAAAAGAGATCCAGATAGGGGAAATCACACGACTGGAGTTCCTCAAAGCTGAGGTTCTAAAGCAGCTAACCAATCTGGGACTCTTTCTTTCAAAGTATCAACACCGAACTTTAGATCTTCTCTTTTTTTCAAAAAACTGAATCTCGATTCAAGTACAAGCAACTAGCCATGTTAGACCAATCTCCTCGCTAAGCTCCTGGTGGGCCGGAAGGAAAAAGGGAAGACTGGGGATTTCCTGTCTTTCAAAAGTTCATAAAAAGAGAACTTCGTTCTATACGATAATTCTCAGTGAAATGATTCCGTCATTCTAGATAGTTCTATATAGAATCAAGATGAGAACTTCCGAGCATTTCTTGCCCATCCATGGAACGAGATAGAGAATGATCTTTCCAGCTAAGCTAGGATAATAAGAAAGTCGGCTTGACACATGACACAAAGCCAATCGAAGGCGAAGGAAAGAAAGGCACGCAACCGCTGAAGTGAAGGTTTCAAGTCCTGAATGCCGGTCTTTGGCTAGAGATGCGCGAAGAAGCCGGTTGTTCTGAGCGATCCTTCCACAGGGAAGAAAGAGCTCGAGTTGGGTGAAGTGAACTTTCAGCATTTCGAAAAGGTCCTATCGCTTTTATCGAGCGAAGACTGAACCAACAGTAGCTCTAGTGAAAAGTTGGCTAATTCCCCATCAAAAAGGTTGCAGGGAGGACTGAAAAGAGGGCTGCGCGTCACGAAGATGCTCGACCATTAGGTATAGGAAATGTTTTCAGTAGACAAAGAAGTTCTTTGGACCGAAGAGAGGAGTGAGAAATGAGACACTCGCCCTAAAGTAAGAAAGCGTAGCCCCAGACTCAGACCAGTAAGCTATCAGTAGAGCTGGTACCCCTTTCCCCTTTGCACCCTCTCCTTTTCAGTCGAGCTTCACTACGTCCAATAATGAATGAAAGAAGAGAACTCTCTTCATAAGATCATCCAATCCCCGGTCTTTTTTCTCTCTTTGGTACTTCTCCAATAGGGGGGGAAAGTTCGATGTCTCAATCGGAATCACTAGGCATTTCGCTTCTTCCTCCTCCTTTCTGTTGGGAATTCTTTCTGAATAACCTACTCTCTGATTGCGAATTCGAGTCCACTCGCTTACCTTTGTCAATCCATTTCTCTTACTCTTCCTAGTAGGTGATTGACTAGCTTATTCTAAAAAAGAAGGCTAGATGAAGGGGAACTCGTCAAAGAATTCTATTCGGGGTAGGAGATCCTCTACATACGGATGAGATCAAAAAGGCCCTCATTAGGACAATCTTTCTCTCCTAGATGGATTACGTCCTTCCAGGTCAAGAGTTTCTTAGGCGCATGTCCTCTTCGAAAGAAGAAAGTAGAACGAGATGATCTATCTATGCGATGTTCAAAATCCATAGTAAAAGGAAAATCTTCTTATTCTGTAGGTTGTGACTGGACACCACATCGGTGAGGATTGCGATATGACACCTGTCTTTACCTGGGAGTATTG